ATTTTAAAAGACTTTTTTTAGTTACAGAACACGAACAAGTAAGAATTGATTCAGAGGATCGAATCAAAATTTTAAAATTATTATTTGATGCAATTAGAACTGTTCCCAACGATAAAATGATTAAAAAAAAATCTATTGGAATAAAAGAAATTAATAAAAAAGTTCCTCGATGGTCATACAAATTAATCAACGATTTTGAACAACAGGAGGGGGAAACCGAAGAAACTGTGGTAGAGGATCATCAGATTCGTTCAAGAAAATCCAAACGTGTAGTGATTTTTACTGATAACCAACAAAATACTGATGCTTATACTAATACCAAAGAAACTAATAATACTGATCAAACAGGCGAAGTTGCTTTGATACGTTATTCCCAACAATCGGATTTTCGTCGAGACATAATCAAAGGCTCCATGCGCGCTCAAAGACGTAAAACAGTTACTTGGAAACTCTTTGAAGCAAATGCGCATTCCCCTCTTTTTTTGGACCGAATAGACAAATCTTTTTTTTTTTTTTTTGATATTTCTGAACGGATGAAAAAAATTTTTAGAAATTGGATGTGGAAAAACACAGAATTCACAATTTCGAATTATACAGAGAAAAAGACAAAGGAAAGCGCGAAAAAAAAAGAGGAGGACAAAAAAGAAGAAGACAAAAGAAAGGAGAAAGTGCGTATACAAATAGCGGAAGCCTGGGATAGTATTTTACTTGCTCAAGTAATGAGAGGTTTTTTATTAGTAACCCAATCAATTCTTAGAAAATATATTATATTACCTTCATTGATAATAGCTAAAAATATCGTCCGTATACTATTATTTCAATTTCCGGAATGGTATGAGGACTTAAAGGATTGGAATAGAGAAATGCATGTTAAATGTACCTATAACGGCGTTCAATTATCAGAAAAAGAATTTCCAAAAAACTGGTTAACAGACGGCATTCAGATCAAGATCCTATTTCCTTTTCGTCTTAAACCTTGGCACAGATCTAAGTTACGAGCCCCTTATAACGATCCAATGAAAAAGCAAGGTCAAAAAAATGATTTTTGTTTTTTAACAATTTTTGGAATGGAAGCTGAACTACCTTTTGGTTCTCCCAGAAAAAAACTTTCATTTTTTGAACCGATTTTAAAAGAACTCAAAAAAAAAATTAAAAAATTGCAAAAGAAATGTTTTATAATTCTAGGAATTTTAAAAGAACAAACAAAATTGTTTCTAAATGTCTCAAAAAAACCAAAAAAATGGATCATTAAAAACATTCTGTTTATAAAAGAAATAATAAAAGAACTCTCAAAAATAAACCCAATTATATTATTTGGATTGAGAGAAATAGAAGTATATGAATTGAGTGAAATTAAAAAAGATTCAATAATCAGTAATCGGATGATTCAGGAATCGTCCATTCAAATTAGATCTCAGGATTGGACAAATTATTCATTAACAGAAAAAAAAATGCAAGATCTGACTGATAGAATAAACACCATCATAAATCAAATAGAAAAAATTACAAAAGACAAGAAAAAGGGATTTATAACTTCAAATAGAAATTTGAGTTCTAACAAAATAAGTTATGATGATAAAAGATTGGAATCACAAAAAAATATTTGGCAGATATTAAAAAGAAGAACTGCTCGATTAATCCGTAAATCCCATTATTTTATAATATTTTTCATTGAAAAGATATACATAGATATCTTTCTATCTATGATTAATATTCCTAGTATCAATACACAACTTTTTCTTGAATCAACAAAAAAAATTATTAATAAAAACATTAACAGTAATGAAGCAAATCAAGAAAGAATTAATAAAACAAATCAAAGTTTAATTAAATTTATTTCGATTATAAAAGAGTCACTTTCTAATACTAATATTAGTCTTAATTCAAAGACTTTTTTTGACTTATCTTACTTTTCACAAGCATATGTATTTTACAAATTATCACAAACCAAACTTATTAAGTTAGAGAAATTGAAATCCGTATTTCAATATAATGGAACCCCCCTTTTTCTTAAGAATGAAATAAAGGATTTTTTTGTTGTAAGACAAGAACTATTTCATTCCGAATTAAGACCTAAGAATCTTCGCAATTCTGGAATGAATCAATGGACAAATTGGTTAAGGAGTCATTATCAATATCAATGTGATGTATCTCAAATTAAATGGTCTAGAGTAGTACCACAAAAATGGCGAAATATATTGAACTGTATAGCTCAAAATAAAGATTTATATAAAGATTTGTGTGATTTATATGAAAAAGATGAATTAATTCACTACGAAAAAAAAACAAAAATTGAAACGGATTTATTATTGAATCAAAAGGATAATTTTAAAAAACAATATAGATATGATCTTTTAGCATATAAATCTATAAATTCTGAAACTAAGAAGTACTCTTCAATTTATGGATCACCATTACAAGTAAAAACGAACCAAGATATTTTTTATAATTACAACACACATAAACAAAAATCATTTAATATGGTAGAAATGGTAGAAGATGATATTCGAGATATGGATAAAAATACGGATAGAAAATTTTTTGATTGGAGAATTCTCGATTTTTGTCTTAAAACGAAGGTCGATATTGAGGCCTGGATCAATATTGATACTGACACTAACAGTAATAAATATACTAAGACTAGGGTTAATAAGTATCAAATAATTGATAAAATCAATAATAAGAGTCTTTTTTATCTCACACTTCAGCAAGATCAAAAAATCAACCTATCCAATCAAAAACCCCTTTTGGATTGGATGGGAATGAATGAAGAAATACTAAGTCGTCCCATATCAAATCTGGAACTTTGGTTCTTGCCAGAATTTGTGAGACTTTATAATACGTATAAAATGAAACCGTGGGTTATACCAATTAAATTACTACTTTTTAATTCTAATATAAAAAAAAATGCTAGTGAAAACAAAAGCATCACTGGAAATAAAAAAAGAGATCCTTTTATATCAATATCGTCGAATGAAAAAAAATCTCTTGAATTAGAAAACCGAAATCAAGGAGAAAAAGAATCCACGGGCCAAGCAGATCTTAAATCATCTCTTTCAAACCAAGAAAAAGATGTTGAAGAAGATTATACGGGATCGGACATGAAAAAACATAGAAATAAAAAGCAATACAAGATCAATACAAAAGCGGAGTTTGATTTCTTCCTAAAAAGGTATTTGTATTTTCAATTGAGATGGGATGATTCTTTAAATAAAAAAATAATCAATAACATCAACGTATATTGTCTCCTGCTTAGACTGATAAATCCAAGAGAAATTACTATATCCTCTATTCAAAGGGGCGAAATGAGTCTGGATATTTTGACGATTCAGAAAGATGTAACTCTTACAGAATTTATTAAAAGGGGATTTTTGATTATTGAACCAATTCGTCTAGCTATAAAAAATGATGGAAAATTTATTATGTATCAAACCCTCGGTATTTCATTAGTTCATAAAAGTAAACATCAAATAAATCAAAGATACCGAGAAAAAAAACATGTTGATAAGAATTCTGATGAAGTCATTACAAAACATCAAAAGATGACGGGAAATAGATATAAAAAAAATTATGATTTGTTTGTTCCTGAAAATATTTTATCGCCTAGACGTCGTAGAGAATTGCGAATTCTAATTTGTTTAAATTCTAAGAATAGACATAGAAAGGCATCTTTTTGTAATGGGAATGAGGTAAACAGTCAAGTTGTGGATAAAAGCAAAAAATATAAAAAAAAACTTATAAAATTAAAGCTATTTCTTTGGCCCAATTATCGATTAGAAGATTTAGCTTGTATGAATCGTTATTGGTTTAATACGAATAATGGCAGTTGTTTCAGTATGGTAAGGATACATATGTATCCGCGATTGAAAATTCATTAATAGTACATTTTTCCTATATTTCCCATACCATATCTGGTCTATGACGACAAAGAGATGCACGCATACATTGTCTTACATTCCATTCTGATACATGATACTAATTCAATGACATATCAATTAGATCTAGAATGAACAAAATTTTATTATTTTAGGTCTAAACTTTTATCTTTTGTGAGTGAAGAAACCAACCATACTTTTTTATCCCCTTTCAAATCCAATTTTAAAATGAAAATAGGATTGAGTAAGTTTTATTAAATTAAAAAAATTAGAAAACGAAATACAAATTTTTGTATATACCAAATAAAAATTAGGGGCATTATTATTACTGATCAATAAAGATATCTATCAATAAAAAATATCTTAAAATAAAAAGAGGGGGGGAGAGAAGATTTCAGTTTATGGTAAAAAATTCATTCATCTCAGTTATTTCACAAGAAGAAAAAGACGAAAACAGAGGATCTGTTGAATTTCAAATAGTTAGTTTCACCAATAGGATACGAAGACTTACTTCACATTTACAATTACACAAAAAAGACTATTTATCTCAGAGAGGTTTACGTAAAATTCTGGGAAAACGCCAACGATTACTGTCTTATTTGTCAAAGAAAAATAGAATATGTTATAAAGAATTAATTAATCGGTTGGATATTCGGGAGTCAAAAACTCGTTAATTTTATTTTTATAAAGGCATTTTGAATTATTTGATTTATTAGATCTTGAATTTTAATGAACTTTTTTTCGTTTTCAGCAATTCATGAAAGAATGAATCGAGGAAAAACCTATGAATATACCGGCTACAAGAAAAGACCTCATGATAGTCAATATGGGCCCCCACCACCCATCAATGCATGGTGTTCTTCGACTCATCATTACTCTAGATGGTGAAGATGTTATTGACTGTGAACCAATATTGGGTTATTTACACCGAGGAATGGAAAAAATTGCGGAAAATCGAACAATTATACAATATTTGCCTTATGTAACACGGTGGGATTATTTAGCTACTATGTTCACAGAAGCAATAACTGTAAACGGACCGGAACAGTTGGGAAATATTCAAGTACCTAAAAGAGCCAGCTATATCAGAATAATTATGTTGGAGTTGAGTCGTATAGCTTCTCATCTGTTATGGCTCGGTCCTTTTATGGCGGATATTGGTGCACAAACTCCCTTTTTCTATATTTTCAGAGAAAGAGAATTAGTATATGATCTATTCGAAGCTGCCACCGGTATGAGAATGATGCATAATTATTTTCGTATCGGAGGAGTAGCGGCCGATCTACCTCATGGCTGGATAGATAAATGTTTGGATTTCTGCGATTATTTTTTAACAAGAGTTGCTGAATATCAAAAACTTATTACACGAAATCCTATTTTTTTAGAACGAGTCGAGGGAGTAGGCATTATTGGTAGAGAGGAAGTAATAAATTGGGGTTTATCGGGACCAATGCTGCGAGCTTCCGGAATACAATGGGATCTTCGTAAAGTTGATCATTATGAATGTTACGACGAATTTGATTGGGAAGTACAGTGGCAAAAAGAAGGAGATTCATTGGCTCGTTATCTAGTCCGAATTGGTGAAATGATAGAATCCGTAAAAATTATTCAACAGGCCCTGGAAGGAATTCCAGGGGGACCCTATGAGAATTTAGAAATACGATACTTTGATAGAGAAAGGAATCCGGAATGGAATGATTTTGAATATCGATTTATTAGTAAAAAGCCGTCTCCTACATTTGAATTGCCGAAACAAGAACTTTATGTGAGAGTAGAAGCCCCAAAGGGAGAATTGGGAATTTTTCTCATAGGGGATCAGGGTGGTTTTCCTTGGAGATGGAAAATCCGCCCGCCGGGTTTTATCAATTTGCAAATTCTTCCGCGGTTAGTTAAAAGAATGAAATTGGCTGATATTATGACGATACTAGGTAGTATAGATATCATTATGGGAGAAGTTGATCGTTGAAATGATAATTGATACACCGGAAGTACAAGATATCGATTCTTTTTCTAGATTCGAATTTTTTAAAGAGGTTTATGGAATTCTATGGGTTCTTGTTCCTATTTTGACTCTTGTAGTGGGAATCACAATAGGCGTACTGGTAATTGTATGGTTAGAAAGAGAAATATCGGCAGGGATACAACAACGTATTGGACCTGAATACGCCGGCCCTTTGGGAGTTCTTCAAGCTCTAGCAGATGGGACAAAACTACTTTTCAAAGAAAATCTTTTTCCATCTAGGGGGGATACTCGTTTATTCAGTATCGGGCCATCCATAGCAGTCATATCAATTTTAGTAAGCTATTCAGTAGTTCCTTTTGGATATCACCTTGTTTTAGCGGATCTCAATATCGGTGTTTTTTTATGGATTGCCATTTCCAGTATTGCTCCAATTGGACTTCTTATGTCGGGATACGGGTCAAATAATAAATATTCCTTTTTAGGCGGTCTACGAGCTGCTGCTCAATCGATTAGTTATGAAATACCATTAACTTTATGTGTGTTATCAATATCTCTACGTGCGATTCGTTGATACATAGACATAAACTTTTCTCTATTCCTTCCTTTCAAGGAAAGGGTTGGAATGGATTGAGTAGATATCTTAATTTTTTTTTTATTCATTATTCGGGTTGATGAACTAAATCAAATAGTTATATGAGTGAAAGAAAACAGCTTATATATAAATTCGCAGTAAAAAGATTGATTCTCATTTTCTATGTATAAGAGTTAGAGAGTTAAGCGGAAATAAACAGAAGAGACCGTTTCCCCCAAGATTGGTTGATTAGTCATCCTGACTTGAAGCGGGTTCAAAAGATCAACCGTATTGAGTTTTCACTATCATTTTTATGTATTAGCATAACGGGGGATTGAGCAAAAACGAGTGGATGGTTAGAAACACGAACATATGTAAAGGATTAGTAATGGAGATTATGTAAATTCTCCAAAAGGACATTTTTACATAATATACAAACAAAGAATACTAATTGGGGCTTGAAGTTGGTAGAAATGATCAGGCAGTACTCCCCATGACACGATTCCAATCCAGAGTATACTCCTATCCACCGATTTAATAAATAACTATTCGAAACGAAATAATCCTTTACTTTATTTTGAAAGCCCTCTTTTTCTCAGAAATAGAAAGAAGAATAGGAACGAAAAAAAAAAAAAAGATATACTTTATTTATTCTTTGTTACTTTTATTCTTTCCCATATACATATTAATAGATATATAATTTGTGTCATAATTCATTAATTAATATAGAATTTTTTTTTCGTACGTGAAACCAACGGGTTATTAATATTTTTACAAGAAGTATTTTATTGAACAGTTAAGTTATTACTGAACAAAGAAGAATTGAAATTATTATTGAAATTATTAAATTAAAGAAAGGATGAGATCAATTCAGAAGTACTTTTTTTATTTAATTTTGAATTAAAATAATTATAACAGACAGAATTCAATTGGTCTAATTTGGGACCGGCCGATAGTTATCCATCCTACAAACATATCAAGATTCAAAAAAGAATACTGACGCGGTCCCTATATTTATTTCTGGCCTTCAAGGAGCCGTATGAGGTGAAAATCTCATGTACGGTTCTGTAATAGCGATGGTAACAGTGATGGTATCACCGACTATAATTATCTAACAGTTCAAGTACAATTGATATTGTTGAGGCGCAATCAAAATATGGTTTTTGGGGATGGAATTTGTGGCGTCAGCCTATAGGGTTTATCATTTTTATTATTTCTTCCCTAGCAGAATGTGAGAGATTACCTTTTGATTTACCAGAAGCAGAAGAAGAGTTAGTAGCAGGTTATCAAACCGAATACTCGGGTATAAAATTTGGGTTATTTTATGTTGCTTCCTATCTAAACCTATTGGTTTCTTCATTATTTGTAACAGTTCTTTACTTGGGAGGTTGGAATATATCTATTCCGGACATATATGTTTCTGAGCTTTTTGAAATAAATAAAACATGTGGAGTTTTTGGAGCGATAATTGGTATCTTTATTACATTAGCTAAAACTTATTTGTTCTTGTTCATTCCTATCACAACAAGATGGACTTTACCGAGGCTAAGAATGGACCAACTATTGAATCTTGGATGGAAATTTCTTTTACCTATTTCTCTCGGTAATCTATTATTAACAACTTCTTTCCAACTCTTTTCACTGTAAAGTAACATTCTATATTCACAACGTGTCTCAAACAAGAGAAATAAACAAACATAAAACTATTCATATATATATTAACGATATGTTCTCTATGGTAACTGGGTTCATGAATTATGGTCAACAAACAGTACGAGCTGCAAGGTACATTGGTCAAAGTTTCATGATTACTTTATCCCACGCAAATCGTTTACCCGTAACTATTCAATATCCTTATGAAAAATCAATCACCGCGGAGCGTTTCCGCGGTCGAATCCATTTTGAATTTGATAAATGTATTGCTTGTGAAGTATGCGTTCGTGTATGTCCTATAGATCTACCCGTTGTTGATTGGAAATTGGAAACCGATATTCGCAAGAAACGGCTGCTTAATTACAGTATTGATTTCGGAGTCTGTATATTTTGTGGTAATTGCGTTGAGTATTGTCCAACGAATTGTTTATCAATGACTGAAGAATATGAACTTTCTACTTATGATCGTCACGAATTGAATTATAATCAAATTGCTTTGGGTCGTTTACCAATGTCAGTAATTGACGATTATACAATTCGAACAATTTTGAATTCGCCTCAAATAAATAAGTAAATCTCTTATTAACGAATAATTTAGAATTACTTTACTAATAACTAATATAGAAGGAATTTAGGTTTCTTTCGTGTTGTTTGGTCAATAACTACAAATACCAACTATTGATTGGTTGGTAAGAAACGCGTCTTAATTTGGATTGAAAATCCATTAATTAATATATCCATAATTGTTTTAAAATATATCGTTTAGAATTAGAACGACTCTTTCAGATAAAGAATGAAATTAGTCCAATAATAGTACTCACATTTTTTCATATCCCTTAGTATTTATTTACTTAGGATTAAATTAGGAATTGCTCAAAAATCATAAAAAAAAAAATTTCTGGTCGGGTCTCAATAAGGTCATGAAAAACATTTCTATTTATTTATCTCTTATTTTACATATAATGGATTTGCCCGGACCAATACATGATTTTCTTTTAGTCTTTCTGGGATCGGTTCTTATACTAGGAGGTATGGGGGTGGTATTATTTACCAACCCCATTTATTCTGCCTTTTCGTTGGGACTGGTTCTTGTTTGTATATCCTTATTCTATATTCTATTAAACTCTTATTTTGTAGCTGCTGCACAACTCCTTATTTACGTGGGAGCTATAAATGTTTTAATCGTATTTGCTGTGATGTTCATGAATGGTTCAGAATATTACAAAGATTTGAATCTTTGGACCATTGGGGATGTGGTTACTTTGCCAGTTTGTACAAGTATTTTTGTTTTACTCATGATTATTATTACGGATACGTCATGGTACGGAATTATTTGGACTACAAGATCAAACCAGATTATAGAGCAAGATTTGATAAGTAATAGTCAACAAATTGGAATTCATTTATCAACAGATTTCTTTCTTCCATTTGAATTCGTTTCGATAATTCTTTTAGCCGCTTTGATAGGTGCAATTGCCGTGGCGCGACAGTAAAAAATTTATAGAATTAGCAATGCACATTAAACTCTGTTCGGTTTTATTACATTACATTTATTTCCCTTTAATTAAAGATTGTTTATGTCTAAAATAGAAATTATTCAATCTATTCTATTAACACTAGAAAATCTGCCTTTGTTCCGTACTTTTTTTTATTCTAGTCAATTGAATCTGTTGAATTGTTGTTCAGTTCATATTGAAATGAATCGAAATTGATAAGGAGTTGGTCAATGATGCTCGAACATGTACTTGTTTTGAGTGCCTACTTATTTTCTATCGGTATCTATGGATTGATCACGAGCCGGAATATGGTTAGAGCCCTTATGTGTCTTGAACTTATACTGAATGCGGTTAATATGAATTTCGTAACATTTTCTGATTTTTTTGATAGTCGCCAATTAAAAGGAAATATTTTCTCAATTTTTGTTATAGCTATTGCAGCCGCTGAAGCAGCTATTGGCCCGGCTATTGTTTCATCAATTTATCGTAACAGAAAATCAACTCGTATCAATCAATCGAATTTGTTGAATAAGTAGTATTAATCATATAAATTCTAATATTCATAAATTAGAATTACCATGACCATACATTACGTAATAATACATGTTTTCAAAAATGTAAGAAATTAAAGTATCTTGGCTCTATCGCATGAGTCAATCCAGAAGTAGATTGATTAGAAAAATTATGATAAATTATTGATTCATCTGGTGTCTAAATATATGATTCATTTACAAGTTTACTAGATCGAAACTTTCTGACATTCAAAAATTTATAGATCCAAATGTCACATTCAGTAAAGATTTATGATACGTGTATAGGGTGTACTCAATGCGTGCGCGCCTGCCCAACGGATGTATTAGAAATGATACCTTGGGACGGGTGTAAAGCTAAGCAAATTGCTTCTGCTCCAAGAACAGAGGACTGTGTCGGTTGTAAGAGATGTGAATCCGCCTGTCCGACAGATTTCTTGAGTGTTCGAGTTTATTTATGGCATGAAACAACTCGAAGTATGGGTCTGGCTTATTAATACGTTCCAGAAAACCCTACTTGAATACATTTGATTTTTTTACCTTTACCGACAAAAACCCGCGCTCAAAAACTATTTATTTTGAGCACGGGTTTTTCTGGTCCAAGTTTATCTTGTTTTTACCATGAATAATTTTCCTTGGTTAACGCTAGTTGTAGTTTTGCCAATATTCGCGGGTTCCTTAATTTTCTTTCTCCCTCATAGAGGAAATAAGATAATTCGTTGGTATACTATAGGTATATGCATAATAGAACTCCTTCTAACAACCTATGCATTCGGTTATCGTTTCCAATTGGATGATCCATTAATGCAACTGACAGAGGATTATAAATGGATCGATTTTTTTGATTTTTACTGGAGATTGGGAATAGATGGAATTTCTATAGGACCCATTTTACTGACAGGATTTATCACAACTTTAGCTACTTTAGCGGCTCGGCCGATTACTCGAGATTCCCGACTATTCCATTTTCTGATGTTAGCAATGTATAGCGGTCAAATAGGACCATTTTCTTCTCGAGACCTTTTACTTTTTTTCATCATGTGGGAGTTAGAATTAATTCCAGTTTATCTACTTCTATCCATGTGGGGGGGAAAGAAACGTTTGTATTCAGCTACAAAATTTATTTTGTACACTGCAGGAAGTTCCGTTTTTTTATTAATGGGAGTTTTGGGTATTGGTTTATATGGTTCCAATGAACCAACATTAAATTTTGAAACATCAGCTAATCAATCGTATCCTGTAGCACTGGAAATAATATTCTATATTGGATTTCTTATTGCTTTTGCTGTCAAATCACCGATCATACCCTTACATACATGGTTACCAGACACCCATGGAGAGGCACATTACAGTACTTGTATGCTTTTAGCCGGAATCTTATTAAAAATGGGAGCGTATGGATTGGTTCGGATCAATATGGAATTATTACCCCACGCCCATTCTATATTCTCTCCCTGGTTGATTATAGTAGGCACAATTCAAATAATCTATGCAGCTTCAACATCTCCCGGTCAGCGTAATTTAAAAAAAAGAATAGCCTACTCTTCTGTATCTCATATGGGTTTCATAATTATAGGAATTGGTTCTATAAGCGATACAGGACTCAACGGAGCCATTTTACAAATAATCTCTCACGGATTTATTGGCGCTGCGCTTTTTTTCTTGGCCGGAACGAGTTATGATAGAATACGTCTTGTTTATCTCGACGAAATGGGCGGAATGGCTATCGCAATTCCAAAAATATTCACGACTTTCAGTATCTTATCAATGGCTTCTCTTGCATTACCGGGCATGAGCGGTTTTGTTGCCGAATTGTTAGTTTTTTTTGGAATACTTACTAGTCAAAAATATCTTTTAATGACAAAAATATTAATTACTTTTGTAATGGCAATTGGAATGATATTAACTCCTATTTATTCATTATCTATGTTACGCCAGATGTTCTATGGATACAAGCTTTTTAATGCCCCAAACTCTTATTTTTTTGATTCTGGACCGCGAGAATTATTTGTTTCGATCTCTATCCTTTTACCTGTAATAGGTATTGGTGTTTATCCCGATTTCGTTTTATCATTATCAGTTGACAAGGTCGAAGCTATTATATCCAATTATTTTTTTCGATAGTTTTTGTGAGTAAACCAAAAAATGAAACTGAAATCCCATGATTTAAAAAATGGTTGATTGTACAATAAAAAAATGAGTCTTTTATATTCTTTTAAGTAAAATAAATAAATTGGAATTCTATTATAACTAGATATCTTTTGAATTTGTGAGAACCATTTGAATCAAGTAATGGAAATGATTCAAATGGTTCTTGATTGTTTACATGAAGTTTTCGTATATATACCTGTATGCCGTCCTATGTTTATATTCGTCAAGTCTTTTATTCAATTAGATGTTAATGTAAATGAACCATAACTATGCAACCCTATTCCTAATAGATTAACCCCAAAATAGCATATCCAAATTATAAGAAAGCCCATTGAGGCCACAATTGCAGAATTTACACTTTCAAAATTTTTATTTGTTCTAATATGTAAATAAATAGCGAATATGGTCCAAGTAATAAATGCCCAAGTCTCCTTTGGATCCCAATTCCAATATGATCCCCATGCTTCATTAGCCCATACTGCTCCCGAAAGAATACCTACGGTTAAAAGGATAAACCCTAGACTAATAATACGATAACTCCAACGATCCAATTGTTGAATCAATTGATACCTGTAATAATTTTGAGACGAAATAAAAGAAGTGTTTCGTAAGACATTGTTTCTTTCGTTCACATATTGAATCTCACTAAAGTAAACTGACTCATTTTCTAAATTATTGCTTTTCCTAAAAATCCTTATGAATTTTCGAAATGTAATGACTAGAAGAGCTAGTGATAATAATGATCCACACAAAAGAGCTGCATAGCTCAATACCATCATACTTACGTGCATCATTAACCAATGGGATTGGAGAGCGGGTACTAATATCGCGGATTGATGCATTTCAGTTAAAAGACCCGAAGTTGCAAAACCTTGAGTAAAAATAGCACTTGGCGCGGTTATTGCGCTAAAATGGTTTTTATGTTTTTTAAAATACGGAATAATATGAATAAAGGAAAAACTCCACGAAAGAAAAATTAATGATTCATATAAATCACTTAATGGTAAATGCCTCAAATACATCCAACGAGTAACTAATAATCCTGTTATGCAGAAAAAAGTAGCTATCATCCCCTTTTCTGACGAATCATCTAGTCCTACGATTTCATCGACTAATAAAATTATCAAATGAATTGTAATTACAATTGAAACGATCGAAAAGGATATATGAGTTAATATATGCTCTAAAGTTGAAAATATCATAAAAATTATTAAATTAATATTAATAAGGGCGTCCCTCAATTATAGGAATTGAAATCGGGAATTGAATTCATTATAGGACTTACTCTTTTAGAAGATGCCATGCCGCCACTCGGACTCGAACCGAGATGCTCTAGCACTGCTTCCTAAGAGCAGCGTGTCTACCGATTTCACCATAGCGGCTTATTCGAAATCATAATAACCTATTTTTATTCAATCGTCGAGCTTGAAGGAGTTAATTCAATCCAATATTTTTTTTTAGGAAACCATTCAAATTGATGAATAAAAACTTGTTTAAAAATTAGGGATTAAAACGTTTTCGTTAACGTTAATAATATTGATTTTTCTTATTATTATCTTTTTATTTAGTTATTTAGTATTTTAGGATGTCAATTTTATTTAACTGAACTAACAATGTATTTTTTCGTCGGCTATTACTTTATGCTCTCCTAAAACTAAAATGTAACAGTTGTAACTAGATAATTTTTACTTCAATCCCTGGATATAAGTAAAAAAAATGTTCTGCCTCGTTTGCATTTTTTAATGATTAATTTCTTTTATCATTTATTTTATTAATCTAAAATAAAAAATTAATTTTATCGATTAATAAAAAAATCGAATTTTTATATAACACAATTTCAGCGATACACTCAAAAGATTTATGTAAATATTTGCATAGTTAGGTTGCGTTAGGATTTTTTGTTGTGTAGAGAGTTTGCGTTAAGATTTAGCAAACCCATTAAGTTAGGTATTTGGGATGGTCGTATCAATCATATAAAAAAATTTCGTATAGAAATTGTACCGTACTTCAAAATATTTTCTAAATTTTTTAATAATTTTTTAATTAATATATATATATTATATCTTGATCGATCTTCCAATCGAAACATAGGATCTAAAATAGATCACTCAAAATTGGCGCATTCGTCATATAACTACCTAAAAATGTAAACTATAACTACCTAAAAATGTAAACGGGACTTTTATTAATTTAATTGGGTTTAAGGAATTTATATAGTGATAATAATTTCTAAAACCCCAAATAATGGTTTAAAAGATTATAAAAAACATTTTAAACTTAATCAATTAGTTTCAACGACCTCTTCTTTATAATATAAAATCAAAAATATAACTAAAAAAAAATGAATATAACTAAAAAAAAATTCTTTTTATTATTGAGTAAGGGCGATGGGGAAAGTGATAATCCCCATCCGGAAAATGATAAAACATACTAAAATGAAAGGCGAAACCTTGCGCTTGCGTTTACCCTTTTTTCAAACAAAAAAGTACCATTAGAATTCAGTAGACAACAGAATTCTTATCTATATCAGAAACGAAAGAAAAATTTGGCTTCAAATTAAAGTAAAACAAATTCAATTTTATATTCGTTTAAATTAAAACATTATGAGACTAATTCTTTTTTATTTATTTTATTTTTAATGTATATTGTTTATATTGTAATTTATCTTATATATTCATATTTATTCTTTTACTATACTATTATGATGTTAATATTAATTCTAATTGATAAATATTATTTATCATTTTTATAACTTATAAATCTTATAAATAAACTATAAACAAAATTATATCACTTTATTAGTTATTAGAACGATTCAGATTATTTATTTGTTACACAAAAAAAACTTTTAGAACTCCCGGTAGAAAGAGATTTCGCTAACGAAAAAGCTTTCAATGCTGCCCTATATCCCTTCCTTTTCCAAATATTTTTACGAATACGTTTTTTTGAAATAGAGGTGCGCTTTTTTGGAACTGCCATTAAAAAGTTATAATAGGTTTTTCGGTTGGATGTGAAAGACATCTATTGTTCAAAATCAATTGTTCTTTACTATTCTCTATCTATTTTTTCTCGAAATTAGACTCCAAAAAAAAAAGGGGGGTAAAACTCCCATAAAATATTAATAAGAACGATAAGGTACACTATGCCAAATAGATTGAAGTTGATAAAAAAAAAAAAAAAAGAAAGATTGTCCGTTTCGTTTTCTTTCTATTTTCGTCGTGTTACATTTATACATGTAATAAAAAAATCTAAAAGTTTAATAACCCAACCCTTCTCCCGCTTAATTAAAAAATAAAAAACTTTAATAATTTTTTCTATTATATTAATTAATTTAATATTAATTTAATTGTTCAAGCTCGAAGAAAGAGTCCACAAAATTTTAATTATCAAATGAGAATTTTAATTATCAAATGAGACTAGTAGTTAATCTGTTAAAGGATACAAAATACATAATTTAAAGGCATTTTATTTGCCACCTTTTTTTTCCGTAAAATTAAAGTGTTGGATATCATAGCATTTCCTACAAATAGCTTTTATTGTAATGGAAGACAAACAATTAGTTACAAAACAAATTGGTTAATGATTCTAACTAACCGAATTACAATAAATAGTTTTAGTTATGGGCTTTATGATTCATATCAAATACTGTTTTTGGTATAATTATTTATCCTTGTTCTATAATTATTTATCCTTGTTCTATAGATATAAAAAAATTATTGTAATACGTAATAATTAAAATGAAAATTCTAATTTTCATTTTTTATCTTCATAAAATTTTATTTAAAAATTTGAATTTAATATTAACAATTCAGTATTAATAAAATTAGTATTTATTTTTCACTAGTGACTTATTTATATCATTTGAATTTATATCATTTGACCAATTATAACCTCTTGATTTTAAATATTTGAAGTAGTTTGGAAAGATTCAGAATAATTAAGGCTAGAAAATTCTATTTAAGTTTTATTTTATATATCTTAATTTTTTTTTATTAACCGACCACAAACGAAATAAGAACCGGTGACTCAGAAACAATTAATTAAGATAATTTTTTTTTTTTTTTTTTTTATGGAATATACATATCAATATTCATGGATTATACCTTTCATTCCACTTCCAGTTCCTATCTTAATTGGAACAGGACTTCTACTTTTTCCAACGGCAACAAAAAATCTTCGCCGTATGTGGGCTTTTCCTAGTGTTTTATTATTAAGTATAGTTATGGTTTTTTCAGCCCTTTTTTCTATTCAGCAAATAAATAATAATTCTGTCTATCAATATGTATGGTCTTGGACCATCAATAATGATTTTTCTTTAGAATTTGGCTGCTTGGTTGATCCACTTACTTCTATTATGTCGATATTAATCACTACTGTTGGAATTATGGTTCTTATTTATAGTGACAATTATATGTCTCATGATCAGGGATATTTGAGATTTTTTGCTTATATGAGTTTTTCCAATACTTCAATGTTGGGATTAGTTACTAGTTCTAATTTGATACAAATTTATATTTTTTGGGAATTAGTTGGAGTGTGTTCTTATCTATTAATAGGTTTTTGGTTCACACGACCCAGTGCCGCGAATGCTTGTCAAAAAGCGTTTGTAACTAATCGTGTCGGGGATTTTGGTTTATTATTAGGAATTTTGGGTTTTTATTGGATAACAGGTAGTTTCGAATTTCGGGATTTGTTTGAAATATTCAATAACTTGGTTTATAATAATGAAGTTAATTTTTTATTTGTTACTTTATGCGCCTCCCTATTATTTGCCGGCGCTGTTGCTAAATCCGCCCAATTTCCCCTTCATGTATGGTTACCTGATGCCATGGAAGGGCCTACCCCCATTTCGGCTCTTATACATGCCGCTACTATGGTAGCAGCAGGAATTTTTCTTGTAGCTCGGCTTCTTCCTCTTTTCATAGTTATACCTTACATTCTAAATCTAATAGCTTTGATAGGTATAATAACATTATTTTTAGGAGCCACTTTAGCTCTTGCTCAAAAAGATATTAAGAAAAGCTTAGCTTATTCTACAATGTCTCAATTGGGTTATATGATGTTAGCTCTAGGTATGGGGTCTTATCGAGCTGCTTTATTTCATTTGATTACTCATGCTTATTCGAAGGCATTGTTGTTCTTAGGATCTGGATCAATTATTCATGCGATGGAAGCTATTGTTGGATATTCTCCAGATAAAAGTCAGAATATGGTTCTTATGGGCGGTTTAAGAAAACATGTACCAATTACAAAAACTGCTT